GCCATTATAATGTTCGATTTTTTAGCATTGGGGCGCGCCCTATAAATTTAATAGTAATTTTTGGGCTAATATTTGGGAAAAATTTGCGGCAAATTAATGCGATGTGTATGTATATATATATAACGCGGATAGCTAGCCCACATCCCAACTTGCTGGCCCGCACGTTCTCGAACCTTCCTTGGTTTCGGGGTTTGACAAGGATAACAGGATTTGCTGAGCGTAGGGGGTAGGGGGGTTTGTCGCGCAGAAACCGAAAGGGGGGGCATATATATAGGGGGAAGTTGAAGAAGGAATGAATATGATATGCACTTGAGTTAAAAATATGTAATTCTTAAGTTATGTCTTTTAATAATTAACCTACTTTAACTTAAGCAAGGAATATGTTCAACCTTGATTTATATTTGAGCCTGCACTCTGAGATGCAAAATGAAAGGTAACCAAAAAGGAGAACCCCTATGCATATAAGAGAATGCTCGGCATGCGGGGTTAATGAGGAGTATGTACTCACTTCATTAATCAGATGCCAGATATAATTATCCGAGGGTGGAATCTTACAGTTATGTTCCTGAAATAGGAACCAGATGCAAGTAATAGTTCACTCTGTGCAACCCCCACAATTATTGTCCTTGATTTTATCATGCAGAATATGCATTCATATAATCCAGTTGGTGGTCTCTTACTACATTAATATGTTTTTTCTTAAATCTTAGTTGATTATTTCAAGGAAAAATTTGAGAGCCAATTATAGGGGAATAATCTATTTCCCGGGTCTAAATAAATTATTTCTGAATTTTAATAATTAGGTTTATGTACGTCTTGAACGTTAGTACTTGCTTTGGGGTTAATATAAATGAATGGTGATAATACATATATATGTACTAATGCATTATGTAATATAATGCATATATATGCACTAAACCATATAGGTTACTATCAGAAGATAGTTTAATTTAGAATTCTGGCTTTGGGAGCCAGGGGTGGGAGTTAAAACCTCTCTTTTCTGGGCGCTAGGGGGGAATTTAACCTCCGATCTTCGGATTACAAGACCGATGCTTTTATACTAAGCTACTAGGGCAAGCTCATTTTAGTGCTTTATTTTCTACTCATCCTGCTAGTGGACTAAGGATGAGGAATAATGCGAAGTAAAGGACGGATGCGATTTGTCCGATAATGATGTACGGGTGCTCTACGGGTATACCTCCAATTCATGTTAGGATGATTATATCTGCCACTAAGGTTCAGAATAGGAACTGGGTGATTGGGCGGAATGTTAGTCCTCGTTGCTTCGAGGTGTGTAAGATCGGTACCACTATTAGTACTAGAATGGAGAACAATAATGCAAGGACCCCTCCCAGTTTATTTGGAATGGATCGTAGGATGGCGTAGGCAAACAGGAAGTATCACTCTGGCTTGATGTGTGGAGGGGTGACTAGTGGGTTTGCTGGGGTGAAGTTTTCTGGGTCCCCTAGGAGGTTTGGAGAGAATAGTGCTAATGATGTGAGGGCTAGTAGTATTACTACAAATCCTAGAAGGTCCTTGTATGAAAAATATGGGTGGAAGGAGATTTTGTCCGCGTCGGAATTTAGTCCGGCTGGGTTATTTGATCCTGTTTCGTGGAGGAAGAGCAGGTGTAGGATGGTTGCGGCAGCGATGACGAATGGTAGGAGGAAGTGGAATGCGAAGAATCGTGTTAGGGTTGCATTGTCTACTGAGAAGCCACCTCAGATTCATTGAACAAGGGTGTCTCCTATGTAGGGAACTGCTGATAGTAGGTTTGTAATTACTGTGGCGCCTCAGAAGGACATTTGTCCTCACGGAAGGACGTAGCCGACGAAGGCTGTTATTATGACTAGTAAGAGTAGAACTACTCCGATGTTTCAGGTTTCTTTATAGAGGTAGGACCCGTAGTACAGGCCACGGGCAATATGTATATAAATACAGATGAAAAAGAATGATGCTCCGTTGGCGTGGATGTTGCGGATGAGTCAGCCGTAATTCACATCTCGGCAAATATGGACTACCGATGAGAATGCGGTTGAGATATCAGAGGTGTAGTGTATGGCTAGGAATAGCCCGGTCAGGATTTGGGTAATCAAACATAGCCCCAGGAGAGACCCGAAGTTTCATCACACGGAAATATTAGATGGGGTTGGGAGGTCGACTAGTGCATCGTTGGCGATTTTTATTAGTGGATGGGTTTTTCGTAGGCTTGCCATTATTGTTCTTGTAGTTGAACTACAACGGTGGTTCTTCAAGTCACTGGTCTCGGTTAAAGTCCGAGCAAGAATTATGACTTATTTTATGTTTTTATTACTGGTAGCTCTAGTTGTAGGTTTAATTGCTGTTGCTTCTAATCCTACGCCTTATTTTGCTGCTTTAGGTTTGGTAGTAGCAGCGGGGGTTGGGTGCGGGATTTTAGTTGGCTACGGGGGTTCTTTCTTATCTTTGGTCCTTTTTTTAATTTACCTGGGGGGGATGCTTGTGGTATTCGCTTATTCAGCGGCTTTAGCTGCTGAGCCTTTCCCGGAGGCTTGAGGGAGTCGTTCTGTGGCTGGGTATGTATTAGTTTATTTGCTGGGTGTCGTACTGGCAGCTGGGTTGTTTTGAGGGGGGTGGTATGAGGGCTCTTGAGTGGTCGTTGACGGGTTGAAGGAGTTTTCTATACTGCGGGGTGATGTTAGTGGTGTAGCTGTAATATATTCCTTTGGTGGGGGGATACTGGTTATTTGTGCGTGAGTTTTGCTTCTAACCCTGCTTGTAGTGTTGGAGCTCACTCGAGGCCTAAGTCGTGGCACTCTTCGGGCTGTTTAAATAAGGGTCATGAGGATAGCCAGGGTTAGGGTCAAGAGGAAGATGGTTAGGTAAGTTTTGATCATGCCCCGTTGAATGTCACTTGTAATTTTTGATATTAATATTTGAGTTAGCGCTAGTCCTTTTGGCCCTGTAATTTCAAGTCATGTCTGGTCAAGCTTAGTGGCGATTGATTGTCCCAGAGTCAGGTTAAGTTTAGGGGGAAGTCGGTGAATTATTGCGGGGAAGTACCCTAGTATGTTTGAAAAGTGGTGTAGTGGAATTGTGGGGGTAACTTTAACCTGTTTGTTGGTTATAGCCGTAAGTTCTATTGCCACTAGAAGTCCAATAATAGTTACTATAAGGGCTGCCATTTTAAGGGTGGTTGGTATTGTTATAATAGGTGTTTTTGAGGGTAGGAAGTTAGATGTAATAATAAGTCCTGCAATGATGCTCCCTCAGGCAAGTCGTTTGATTGGGTTAATTACCAGGGGGTTATTTTCATTAATGGGGGATAGTGGCAGGAACCGGGGGGATCCCATGGTCACGAAGTATACTACTCGGAAGCTATAGACTGCAGTGAATGATGTGGCAACTAGTGTTAGGGTTAGGGCTCAGGCGTTGAGGTAGGAGGTGTTTAGGGCTTCAATGATGGCGTCTTTTGAGAAGAAGCCGGCTAGGAATGGGGTTCCTGTTAATGCTAGGCTGCCAATCGTGAGGTAGGTTGAGGTGGCGGGTATTAGGTTGTGGAGGCCTCCTATTTTTCGGATGTCTTGCTCATCGTTAAGGCTGTGAATAATTGAGCCGGAACACAAGAATAGCATGGCTTTGAAGAATGCGTGTGTGCAGATGTGAAGAAATGCTAGTTGCGGTTGATTCAGCCCAATTGTAACTATCATTAGGCCTAGTTGACTGGATGTTGAGAAAGCTACAATTTTTTTAATATCATTTTGGGTAAGGGCACAAGTGGCTGTAAATAGCGTAGTTAGTGCTCCTAAGCAAAGGCAAATGGTTAGTGCCAGATTATTGTTTTCTATAAGGGGGTGGAGGCGAATTAATAGGAAGATTCCTGCAACGACCATAGTGCTGGAGTGGAGTAGGGCAGATACTGGCGTGGGGCCCTCCATGGCAGAAGGGAGCCAGGGATGTAGGCCAAATTGGGCCGATTTTCCTGTTGCTGCAAGGATTAGTCCGATCAGGGGAACTGTTATGTCGAAGTCTTTTGATAGGAAGAAGATTTGTTGAATTTCCCAGGAATTGAGGTTTATCGCGAATCACGCTATGCTTAAAATCAATCCGATATCTCCTACTCGGTTATAAATAACGGCTTGGAGAGCTGCCGTGTTAGCATCTGCCCGCCCATATCATCATCCGATTAGTAAGAATGATATGATCCCAACTCCTTCCCAGCCGATAAATAACTGGAACATGTTGTTGGCTGTGACTAGGGTAATCATGGCTACTAGGAATAGAAGTAGGTACTTGAAAAATCGGTTTATGTTAGGGTCAGAGTGTATGTATCACAGTGCGAATTCTAGGATGGATCAGGTAACGTAGAGGGCGATAGGGGTAAAAATGAGGGAGTAGTGGTCGAACTTAAAGCTAATATTTGTGTCAAATATGTGCGTGTTTATTCATTGTCAGTTTGTGGTGATACTTTCCACTCCTTGGTCTAGGAAGATTATGAGCGGGAGAAGACTGATAAAGAATGAGGTGCAGACAGCGGTTTTAACGTGTGTGTTTGCTCATTCTGGTTTTTGTGGCTTTGGGCTTAGTGTTGTTACCAGGGGCAGTATAAGGATGATGAGGACTAGAATAAGTGAGGATGATATAATTAGGGTTGTTGAATTCATAGCTTCCACTTGGACTTGCACCAAGAGTTTTTGGTTCCTAAGACCAATGGATGAACTGTTATCCTTCAGAAGCGTGAGGAAGCCGCGGATTTTAACCGCGGTGCATAAGGATTAGCAGTACTTATTGATTTCTGTCCTTCCTTGGTGAGTAAGGGGGTTCTAACTCCTGTCTTTAGAATCACAATCTAATATTTTGGTTAAACTATACTTACTAGTAGCATCAACCTCATATGAGTTCTGGTTTTGACACGAGGAGAATCACTGGGATCAGGTGAAGGGCTATTAACAGGTGCTCCCGGGTGTGGAAGGGGGGGAGTTTAGTGATATGGTTTGGTGTTGGGCCTCGTTGAGATATCAGGAACATATATAGAGAATAGCCTGCAGTAATTAATGTTCCTGCTCCGGTAAGCGCGATGGTTCATGGTGATCAGTTAAACAGTGTTGTGATAATTATCAGTTCTCCCATTAGGTTTGGAAGCGGAGGTAGTGCTAGGTTGGCCAGGTTGGCAATGAATCATCATACTGCCGTTAGTGGAAAGATTATTTGTAGGCCCCGGGCAAGAATTATGGTTCGGCTGTGGGTTCGTTCGTAGGCTGTGTTGGCCAAGCAGAACAGTATTGAAGATACTAGTCCGTGAGCAATTATCAAAATGATAGCCCCTGAGAACCCTCATGGAGTTTGGATTAGGATTCCGCCCGCTACAAGTCCTATGTGACTTACAGATGAGTAGGCGATTAGGGATTTAAGATCTGTTTGTCGAAGACAAATTGATCCTGTTATGATAATGCCTCATAGCGCTAGAATAATGAATGGGTATACTAATTCTTTAGATAGCGGGTCTAGTATAATTATTATTCGCATTATTCCGTACCCGCCCAGTTTTAGTAGGACCGCTGCTAGCACCATTGACCCTGCGACTGGGGCCTCAACATGTGCCTTTGGTAACCATAAATGTACTCCGTATAGTGGCATTTTTACTAAAAATGCAATTAAGCAGCCGGCCCATCAAATTTTGTGGCCTCAGGAGTCTAGGAGTAGTGGTTGGGAATATTGGATTACTAACATAGATAGAGTTCCAGTGGATTGTTGAAGCAGGAGTAGGGCAACTAGTAGTGGTAGGGACCCTGCTAAGGTGTAGAACAGAAAATAGGTTCCTGCATTAAGGCGTTCGGTTTGGTTTCCTCATCGAGTAATAATAATTAGGGTTGGGATTAGTGTGGCTTCAAATATGATATAAAACATGATGATTTCGGTGGCGCCGAATGCTATAATTAAGAAGGCTTGTAGGGAGGCAAGAAGGGTAATGTACAGACGTTGTCGGGAAACGGGCTCAGGGTTAACGTGATTCTGGCTAGCCAGAATTATTAGCGGGAGAAGTCAGCATGTTAGCACTAAGAGAGGGGTTGATAGTGGATCTGTGGCCAGGTATAAATTAGATATGGTTCATCCAGTCTCTGATGTTCACTTTAATCATGTGAGGCTAATGAGGGCAATTAGGAGGCTATGTGCGGTTGTGGTTGTTCATAGTCATTTGGGGGAGGCCAGTCAAATTGTTGGAAATAATATAACAGTAGGGATTAATACTTTTAGCATTGTAGGAGATTAAGGTTTTGTAAGCGGTCAGTTCCATGGGTCCGGGCTGTGGCTACTAGAAGTGCAAGGCCCGTGCTCGCTTCGCAGGCGGAGAAAGCCAGTAGAAGTATTGGGGCTGCGGAGAAACTTGTTGATTCGAATTGTAGGGCTCATAGGGCCAGTGCAATGAACAGGGATAGTATTATTCCTTCTAAGCATAGGAGTGCGGAGAGTAGGTGGGTGCGGTGGAATGCTAATCCTATCAGTCCTAAGATGAATGCTGAGCTGAAGCTAAAATGTACTGGTGTCATAAGGGGGTTATGGACTTAAACCATAATTTTCTGAGCCGAAATCAGAGGTCTTATTTTGGACTAACTCCCTATTCTGCTCATTCTAGGCCACCTTGAGTTCATTCGTAAATTAGTCCCAAGGTTAACAAGATTAGGACCGTAGTGGCTCAAAAGAATGTCCCGGTGGGGTTATGGAGTTGGTCTCCTCATGGTAGGGGAAGGAGGAGGGCAATTTCTAGGTCAAATAAGAGGAACAGGATCGCCACTAAGAAAAACCGCAACGAGAATGGTAGCCGGGCGGATCCTAGTGGGTCAAATCCGCATTCATAGGGGGATAGCTTTTCTGCGTCTGGGTTCATTTGTGGTAATCAAAAAGATACGATTGCCAGGATTGAGGATAGGGCTACTGAAATAGTGAGGATCGTTATAATTAAGTTCATTATCTTTCCCTGGGATTTAACCAAGACTAAATGATTGGAAGTCACTTGTACTAACTTTAATACTAGAAAGATTATGAGCCTCATCAATAGATGGATACGTAGAGGAATAGTCATACTACGTCGACAAAGTGTCAATATCAAGCGGCGGCTTCGAAGCCAAAGTGGTGTTCGGACGTAAAGTGGTATTGGATTTGGCGGAGGAGACAGACGGCCAGGAAGGATGATCCGATAATAACATGAAGTCCGTGGAATCCTGTGGCTACAAAGAATGTAGAACCATACACCCCGTCTGCGATTGTAAAGGGTGCTTCGTAATACTCTATGGCTTGGAGGGCAGTAAAATAGAGTCCTAGTAAGATTGTAAGTGCAAGAGATTGGATGGCTTGTTTTCGTTCACCTTCTATGATGCTGTGGTGTGCCCATGTGACTGTTACTCCTGATGCTAATAATACGGCTGTATTAAGAAGAGGGACTTCAAAGGGGTCTAATGTAATAATTCCGGTAGGGGGTCAACATCCCCCTAGTTCGGGTGTTGGTGCTAAGCTTGAGTGGTAGAAAGCTCAGAAGAATCCTAAGAAGAAGAACACTTCAGAAGTAATAAATAGGATTATTCCATAACGTAGTCCTTTTTGTACTGGCGGTGTGTGGTGGCCTTGGAATGTTCCTTCTCGGATAATGTCGCGTCATCATTGGAATATTGTAAGAAGCAGAAGAATCATTCCAAGGGTTATTAGTGTTGTTGAGTGGAAGTGGAACCAGATTGCTAGGCCGGATGTTATTAATAGAGCACCGACGGCTCCGGTTAGTGGTCATGGGCTTGGATCAACCATATGATATGCATGCGCTTGGTGGGCCATTAGACGTTTTCTTGTAGGTAGAGGCTTAGGAGTAGTACAAATACATAAGCTTGAATCATTGCTACTGCGACTTCTAGGAGTGTTAGGAGGAAAAGAACGGTGGCGGTTAAGATGGCTACCGTTGGCATGATTGGTAATAATACGAACACGGCTGTGGCAATGAGTTGAATTAATAAGTGACCTGCAGTCAAGTTGGCTGTAAGCCGGACGCCCAGGGCCAGTGGTCGGATAAATAGGCTAATGGTTTCGATAATAATTAGCACAGGGATTAAGGGGATAGGTGTTCCTTCCGGTAGAAGGTGTCCGAGGGCGACAGTTGGTTGATTTCGCATTCCAATAATTACGGTGGCGAGTCATAGAGGTACAGCGAACCCTATATTTAATGATAACTGAGTGGTAGGCGTGAAAGTGTATGGAAGAAGACCTAACATATTAATAGTAATAAGGAATACTATTAATGAGGCTAACAGAAGTGCCCATTTGTGTCCTCCTACATTTAAGGGCATTATTAATTGATTAGTAAACCGGTTAATAAATCATGTTTGGAGGGTGATAAGTCGGTTGTTGATTCATCGGGATGGTGGGGTTGGGAAGAGGAGTCACGGTAGTGCAATTGCAACGGCAATAAGTGGAATTCCTAGGAAGGATGGGCTTGCGAATTGGTCAAAGAAGCTCACTATCATGGTCAGTCTCAGGGTTCTGTTTTGTGTTTTTCTTCACTTATCGGAGTGGGTTCATTTGGTGCAGTGTGATTTAAGATTTTAGTCGGAATAATGGTGAGAAAGACGATTCATGAGAATACTAGAATTGCAAATCAGGGGTTGGGGTTTAATTGGGGCACTTCACTAGAGGTGGTCGGTAGGCACCAAACTTTGGCTTAAAAGGCCAACGCTTTGTCCAATAATTAGCTTTCTAGTGAGGCGTCTTCTAGTATTAGTGAGGATCAGCTTTCGAAGTGTTCCAGGGGAACTGCTTCAACTACGATGGGTATAAAGCTGTGGTTTGCCCCGCAGATTTCAGAACACTGTCCGTAGAATACACCTGGGCGTGAGGCAATGAAGGCTGTTTGGTTTAGTCGGCCCGGGACCGCGTCTATTTTTACACCCAGGGATGGAACGGCCCAAGAGTGTAGTACATCTTCGGCGGACACTAGGACACGAACTGGTGATTCTATGGGGACTACTATCCGGTGGTCTGTTTCTAGGAGTCGGAATTGGCCGGGTGTAAGGTCTTGGGTCGGGATTATGTAGGAATCAAAGCCTAGATCTTCATAGTCTGTATACTCATAACTTCAATATCATTGATGTCCTATGGCTTTAATTGTTAAATGGGGGTCGTTGATTTCGTCTATAAGGTATAAAATTCGAAGGGATGGTAGAGCAATCAAAACTAGGATGACAGCTGGTAAAATAGTTCAGACGATTTCGATTTCTTGGGAGTCTAAGATGTATTTGTTTGTAAGTTTGGTTGAAACCATTGCAATAATAATGTAAAGTACTAGAGTACTAATTAAGAATACGATTATTAGGGCGTGGTCATGGAAGTGAAGAAGTTCTTCTATAACGGGTGACGCCGCGTCTTGGAATCCTAGTTGTGTGGGATGTGCCATTAAGCCTTGGGCTTAAGACATACAGGGATTTAACCTGCAATTTCACCTCGACAAGGTGATGTAATTTGCATATTTTACTAATGTCTTTAGAAGAAAGTGACAGAGTGGTTATGTGACTGGCTTGAAACCAGTATACGGGGGTTCAATTCCTTCCTTTCTCGTTAGTTTGATTGAACTTGTACGAATGCCGGCTCCTCGAATGTGTGGTATGGGGGAGGGCAGCCATGAAGCCATTCTACATTTGTCATAGTTAGTTCTACTGAGGATACTTCTCGTTTAGCGGCGAAGGCTTCTCATAGAATAAATAGGAATATAATTACTGCTACTAGGGAGATAAGCGACCCGATAGATGATACCGTATTTCACAGGGCATAGGCGTCTGGGTAGTCGGAGTATCGTCGTGGCATTCCTGCTAGACCTAGGAAGTGTTGTGGGAAGAATGTAAGGTTGACACCAATGAATATTACTCCGAAGTGGATTTTTGTTCAGGTGTCGTTTAGAGTGTACCCTGTAAATAGCGGGAATCAGTGGACGAAGGCTGCTATAATGGCGAATACGGCACCCATTGATAGCACGTAGTGGAAGTGTGCTACTACGTAGTATGTGTCGTGGAGAACGATGTCAAGTGATGAGTTGGCTAGGACAATTCCTGTTAACCCACCTACTGTAAAAAGGAAGATGAATCCAAGGGCTCATAGCATAGGTGTTTCTCACTTAATAGATCCTCCATGGAGTGTGGCTAATCAGCTAAATACCTTTACACCTGTTGGGATAGCGATAATTATTGTCGCGGATGTAAAGTACGCGCGAGTGTCTACGTCTATTCCAACGGTGAACATGTGGTGGGCCCATACGATAAACCCCAGGAGACCGATGGCCATCATGGCTCATACTATCCCTATATAGCCAAATGGTTCTTTTTTACCGGCATAGTAGGCTACAACATGTGAAATAATTCCAAACCCGGGTAAAATAAGAATATAAACTTCTGGGTGGCCGAAGAACCAGAATAGGTGTTGGTATAGGATTGGGTCTCCTCCCCCTGCGGGGTCAAAGAACGTAGTATTTAGATTTCGGTCTGTAAGGAGTATTGTAATTCCAGCAGCTAGGACTGGTAAGGATAGGAGAAGGAGCACGGCTGTTACAAGCACAGCTCAAACAAACAACGGTGTTTGGTATTGGGAGATGGCTGGTGGTTTTATATTAATAGTTGTAGTGATGAAGTTAATTGCCCCTAAAATTGATGATACACCTGCTAGGTGAAGTGAGAAAATTGTTAGGTCTACGGACGCTCCTGCGTGGGCAAGATTGCCTGCGAGTGGCGGGTAGACTGTTCATCCCGTCCCGGCCCCGGCTTCGACACCAGAGGAGGCCAATAGTAGGAGGAAAGAGGGAGGTAGGAGTCAGAAACTCATATTATTTATTCGCGGGAATGCTATATCAGGTGCTCCAATTATTAGTGGTACGAGTCAGTTTCCAAATCCTCCGATAAGAATTGGTATTACTATAAAGAAAATCATTACGAAGGCATGGGCAGTAACAATAACATTATAAATTTGATCGTCGCCCAGAAGTGATCCGGGTTGGCTTAGTTCGGCTCGAATGAGAAGGCTTAGGGCGGTTCCCACTATTCCGGCTCAGGCACCAAATACAAGATAAAGGGTACCAATGTCTTTGTGGTTTGTAGAAAAGAATCAGCGTGTAATTGCCACAGGTAGGGTAGCCGAGTGCCCAGGCGGCGGGTTGTAGCCCCGAAGACAGAGGTTTAAGTCCTCTCCTTACCACAGCTCCGTGGTGAAGAAACATGTTGGATTGCAAATCCAGAGACGTAGATTAATAGTCTGCCGGGGCTTTTCCCGCCTTACTAGGCTATAGGCGGGAAAAGTAGATGGATGCTCGCTGGCTTGAGCGCTTAGCTGTTAACTAAGAGTTTGTAGGATCGAGGCCTTCTCATCTAGTAAGGCCTTAGTTTAATAAAAACATTTGATTTGCAATCAGAAAATGCAAGATAGACTCTTGTAGGTCTTATCAGGGACTAGAAGATTTTCACTTCTGCTTAGAGCTTTGAAGGCTCTTGGTCTGATGTTATCCTAAGTCCCTAGGTGGTTAGTATCAGGATGGCCGGGGTTATCGGCAAAAGTCCTAGGGCGGCTGTAGTGGCTAGCGTGAGGGGGAGGGATGACTGGGTCGTCTGGATCCGTCAAGGGGTGGTTGAGTTGGTTGTGTTAGGGGAAATTGTCAATGTTATTGCGTAACAGAGGCGTAGGTAGAAGTAGAGGCTTAGTAAAGCGGCTAGGGCTATGATTGTGGCGGTGATTGGGAGATTCTGCTTTGCCAGTTCTTGCAGGATTAATCACTTTGGCATAAACCCTGTGAGTGGCGGTAGGCCCCCCAGTGATAATAACACTAGAGCGGTGGTTGTTGTTAGGATCGGGCTTTTCGATCAGATTATTGAAAGGGCGTTAATCTTTGTGGCGGCTGATGTCTTAAGGGTGAGGAATGCCGCGGATGTTATGAAGATATATGTCCCTAGGGCCAGAAGGGTAAGCTGTGGGGCGTATTGGAGGACAATGATCATTCAACCCATGTGTGCGATTGAGGAGTAGGCTAGAATTTTTCGGAGTTGGGTTTGATTTAACCCCCCCCATCCTCCGACAAGCGTGGATGCAAGTCCTAAGGCGGTTAATAGCACTGGGTCTACGGCTTGGGCTGTTTGGACAATCAGGGCGAATGGGGCAAGCTTTTGTCACGTGGACAGAATTAGTCCTGTTAGAAGGTCTAGTCCTTGTAGGACTTCTGGCATCCAGAAGTGCATTGGTGCAAGTCCAATTTTAAGTGCCAAAGCAGTAAAAATTATTGTACTAGCAATAGGGTTCGACATATTATTTATGTCCCACTCCCCTGTTACTCAGGCGTTTGTTGTGCTTGCAAATATAATTATTGCTGCCGCAGTGGCCTGGGTTAAGAAATATTTTGTGGTAGCTTCTACCGCGCGGGGGTGGTGGTGCTGCGCTATTAGAGGAATAATTGCTAGGGTATTAATTTCCAGTCCCATTCAGGCCAGTAGTCAGTGGGAGCTAGCAAAGGTTAGGGTCGTCCCTAATCCCAGGCTGGATAGTAGGATTGCGAGTACGTAGGGATTCATTGATGGAGGAGGGACTTTAACCGTCATGTTCGGGGTATGGGCCCGAAAGCTTAATTAGCTGACCCCATCTTAGAAAGTGGTGTAGAGGAAGCACTAAGAGTTTTGATCTCTTGGGCATGGGTTCGATCCCCTTCTTTCTAAGAACTGAGGGGATTTTAGCCCCTATAGGCCACTCTATCAAAGTGGTCCCTAGGCATTCGGGCACAGTTCCTGAATTATAGTTGTGGGGGAAGGCCTGCTAGTGCAATTGGTAAGGCAACGTGTCATAGTACCAGGGCTAGTGTTAAGGGAAGGAAGTTTTTTCACACAAGGTGCATGAGTTGGTCATATCGGAATCGGGGGTATGAGGCTCGCACTCAGAGGAACACGATAGACAGTAATGCGGCTTTAGTCATGAGGCTGATTGTTGTTAATTCTGGGACGTGGTGGATGTGGGACGTTCCCAGGAATAGCACAGCTGATAGGGTATTTATCAGTAGGATATTCGCATATTCGGCCAGGAAAAATAGGGCAAACGGTCCTCCTGCATATTCTACGTTGAAGCCAGAGACTAGTTCTGATTCTCCTTCTGTCAGGTCGAATGGGGCCCGATTTGTTTCCGCTAGGGTTGAGATGTACCACATTGCGGCCAGTGGTCAGGCGGGGGCCAACAATCAGATGCTTTCTTGGGCTGTGCTGAATGTTTGAAGGGTATAGCCTCCTGAGAAGATAATTACTGAGAGAAGGATTAGCCCGAGGCTTACTTCGTAGGAAATTGTTTGGGCTACTGCCCGCAGGGCCCCGATAAGCGCGTATTTTGAATTTGATGCTCATCCTGACCCTAGAATGGAGTATACTGCAAGGCTTGACAGAGCTAGGATAAATAGGACCCCGAGGTTAAGGTCGACTACTGGGTAGGGCATGGGTATAGGTGCTCATAGCGTTATGGCTAGGGTTAGCGCAAGGATAGGGGTAGCTAAAAATAGGAATGGGGAGGATGTAGAGGGGCGGACTGGCTCTTTAATAAATAGTTTAACTCCGTCGGCAATGGGTTGCAGGAGTCCGTAGGGCCCGACTACGTTTGGCCCTTTTCGTAATTGCATATATCCTAGTACTTTGCGTTCAACTAAAGTTAGGAAAGCTACTGCTAGTAGGACGGGCACGATATAGGCGAGGGGGTTAATTAGGTGGTTTATTAGAGTGTTTAGCATGAACTGGGAAGAGGATTTGAACCTCTGGTTTAAAGGGCTTAGGCCTTTCGCAATTTACCATGCTCTGCCACCCCAGTATGTCCTTATTTTGGGCGGTTGGGGTTTGGCCCTCCCTTTGTTTAATTTATTTGTCTTCAGTAATTAGGGGTGGGGCGTGCTTTAAGTATAGGCCCCCCTTTTCCGATCCTTTCGTACTAGGAAAAGTAGCGTTACAGATAGAAACTGACCTGGATTACTCCGGTCTGAACTCAGATCACGTAGGACTTTAATCGTTGAACAAACGAACCCTTAATAGCGGCTGCACCATTAGGATGTCCTGATCCAACATCGAGGTCGTAAACCCTCTCGTCGATATGGACTCTGGGAGAGGATTGCGCTGTTATCCCTAGGGTAACTTGGTCCGTTGATCGGCTCTATTAGCCGGATCATTCTTGGTCAGATGTTCTGTGGCTTAGAGATGTCTCTCTTGGTTTTAGGGGTTTGGCCCATTCCACTCGGAGGCTTGTTTTTCCTCCGTGGTCGCCCCAACCGAAGGTAAAATTTCAGGTTCCACTAAGTTTTTGCTTTTTGTCAAGTTGCTTAACGTGGTTGAATCTTGTACCTTAAGCTCCAAAGGGTCTTCTCGTCTTGTATATTTATACCCGCTTCCGCACGGATAGATCAATTTCACTGACTTGAAGGGGGAGACAGTTAAGCCCTCGTTTAGCCATTCATACAGGTCTCTATTTAAAAGACAAGTGATTGCGCTACCTTTGCACGGTCAAAATACCGCGGCCGTTGAACCCGTAGTCACTGGGCAGGCTGGACCTCCTATACTCAGTTTAGTTGCAGGAGGCGATGTTTTTGGTAAACAGGCGAGGCTTGTGTTTGCCGAGTTCCTTCCCTTTCTTTTAGTCTTTCCTTTAAAAATAGCACTCCAGTGTGGGGTTAACGATTGTCAAACTGTGAGTTTTTCTTGGTTTTTTTGTTGTTCACATTACTCTCTTGGGTTGGGTTCGTTAATTTCCAGCGGCTTGTCCGATCTGGTTTACACTTATGCTTGGAGAAGAGCAGGTCTTCTTGTTACTCATTTTAGCATAGTCTCTTCCATGCGGGCATGGGTCGGCCTGATACTGCTAGGGGAATAAGATATCTTTATCAGTATAATAAACCTCTTTCTGTCTGAGCTTTAACGCTTTCTATTTAGATGGCTGCTTTTAGGCCCACTAAAACAGCATGTTTTATATATTATGATCTTTATCCTCCTGTGAAGGTTGTATCCTTTGTTAAAAGGGCTGTACCCCTTTTAACTAACTCTCGTGTGTTTCCCTTGATCTTAGTGTTATGCTTTTCGATTTGGGGCATACGAGGCTGAACTTCTATCCATTTCTCAGGCAACCAGCTATCACCAGGTTCGGTAGGTCTGTCACTTCTACCCGGAGCTCTTCCCACTCTTTTGCCACAGAGACGGGTTAGCCCTAAATTTAAATAGGCTGTCTCGGGGTAGCTCACCTGGTTTCGGGGTTTCAAACTAAAGGTCTCTTCGCTTGAGGGTGCTGGCTAAATCATGATGCAAAAGGTACAAGGCTTAATCTTTGTTTTCTAGTGCTTATATGGGTTATTTCATTTCTCTTTCAGCTTTCCCTTGCGGTACTTTTTCTATCGCTCTGAGTTGAACCTTTTCTGTCTCCCATACTTAGGTAAAAAAATGGTTTAGTTTATTGAGTTAGGTCATGTTTTGTTATTAACATTGTTGGGGTATATTGGTAATTAAGCTAGCTGTTTGGCTCAGGGTGATCCAACTTGCATGGATGTCTTCTCGGTGTAAGTGAGATGCTTAACTAACTCAGCCACGCCCTGGGTTTAATCCAAGTGCACCTTCCGGTACACTTACCATGTTACGACTTGCCTCCCCTTGTCGGTGCTTTAGTGTTAAGTATCTTTGCTGCGTTTTGACAGGGGAGAGTGACGGGCGGTGTGTACGCGCCTCAGAGCCGGGTTCAAAAGGACACTCTGCTTCCTTTTTACTACTAAATCCTCCTTCAAGCACTATTTCATGTTGCGTATCCGTAGTGTTCTGCGATAGAAAATGTAGCCCATTTCTTCCCACCTCGTACGCTACACCTCGACCTGACGTTCTGGGTTGTGCCCACTTTGCTTACTTTTATTGCCTTCACAGGGTAAGCTGACGACGGCGGTATATAGGCTGGGATGGCTAGAAGTGGTGAGGTTTAACGGGGGTTATCGGTTCTAGAACAGGCTCCTCTAGGGGGGTCTGAGGCACCGTCAGGTCCTTTGGGTTTCAAGCTGATGCTCGTAGTACCCGGGCGGACATCTAATTGTAGTTGGATGTCTAGGTTTATGGCTGAGCATAGTGGGGTATCTAATCCCAGTTTGTTTCTCAGCTTTCGTGGGGTCAGGTGGGCTTTGTTAAAGCTACTTTCGCATGATTGGGCTTCGGACACCTAGAAGCGTATGACGGCCAAAGGGCCATTTGGCTTTAAAAAATTACCTTACTCTCCTTAACCACCCTTTACGCCGTGGTTTTATCAACTAGGGCCTCTCGTTTAACCGCGGTGGCTGGCACGAGTTTTACCGGCCCTTTCAACCCTAACTGAGTCAAGTTTTCACTTATGGCTTAATGTCTATCACTGCTGAATTCCCTTGGGGGTGTGGCTTGGCCAGGCGTCTTGGGCCAAAAATTTGTGCCTGATGCCCGCTCCTCGTCCCCGGGCGGGGGATTGAGGGCATACTCACGGGATTGCGGAGACTTGCATGTGTAAGTTGGGCGAGAGCTGATAATAAGGTCAGGACCATGCCTTTATGCATGCGGAGTTTCTTAGGACCCATCTTAACATCTTCAGTGTTATGCTTTAAATTAAGCTACGCTAGC